GCGAATGGCCTGTTCCCCCCGGTCGGAATAGGTGGATTAATTCCTTCCCTTAGAACCGTACTTGAGAGTTTCCTACCTCATACGGCTCATCAATTCTTTTGGTGTCCCGTTCCCATATCTAACAAATGGGATTTCTCATGGATCTATCCCATTTTTTCCCATTTTTCGGGTTAACCAAAGAGGTTCATTACATGAGTTTTAAACTGAAATTTGGATTCAATTTGGATTAATAATCCGTTTTATTTCGTTTTATCTTTTTTCCCACCTTCAGAAGAAAAAATTCCCCCTATCGTTAGAATTTTCTGAAAGGTAACTATCTCGGTTTCGTATAGAAATTTATATAGAATCTTTGAAAAATACTTTCCTTCCTAAGAAAGAATTACTATCTTTGGGATCTGATCCTACACCGCTGCTCAAGACTTTAGTGGATCCACTCTATTACATAAGTGGATTCCTAATTTTTATCTCACATCATGAGATAAGTATATCTACCATCATGACATAAGTACGCAGTTATTATTGTATCGGCCCCAAACCTCACTAATTGATCTTTACGGTGCTTCCTCTACCAATTAGATCCTTTTTTTATCCATAGAAAAAAGTCGCTAGGTATATCTATTTCTTCATATTTCAACTTCTATGAAGTTTCTTTCTTTGCTACAGCTGATAAAAATCGTTGTTTTAGACGATGCATATGTAGAAAGCCCTTTTTGTTTTTCTTTTTTTTGACTTCTATAGTGAAGATAGTCGCACGTAATGACAGATCACGGCCATATTATTCCAAGCTTGTGGTAAGAATGGATTTCGTTCTAGTGCTCGAAAATAATATTCCAAAGCTTTCGTATATTCTCCATTACTTGTATGGATAAGACCTATATTATATAGTATATAACTTCGATCATAGGGATCAATTTCTAGTCGCATAGCTTCATAATAATTCTGTAAAGCTTCTGCATAATTTCCTTCGGATTGAGCTGACATCCGTTACGGTCGCCATTCAATTAAAAGAATCTCCGTTCCAGAACCGTACGTGAGATTTTCATCTCATACGGCTCCTCCCTTATGTGCATAAGGAGAATAATACATGAAATAAAAAAAGATGAAAATATTCTCATTATGGACTAAGCAGGGCTAGTGTTTTTACAAGAAATCTCTAGCCAACCTTCCTGCAAGAGATCTTTTCTTAAGATCAAGCGTATTGGGATTAGATAGAAATAAGAACTCCAACAATTTCTTTGTTTTCAACGCCTCCTAATTTCCAGGAATTAGTCACTTCAACAGCCTTCGATGGTTATATTGGTATCCAAAGTACGAACGAGATGGATGTTTGTTGTCCCAACCATTCTTTTAGCCCCGAGCCCAATAAGGAAAGGGGTAATTTCGAACAAGGTTTTCGTGTTGTTGATTCCTGGGGTGTAGTGCTTCTTCCCTTATGCTGTCCATTGGTACTAGTGGAGTAGGATTGCCCCATAATACAGAACCTCTAGGTGTAACCTTTCGCTCAATACTAGAATCGAAAATTGAAACATAGCATCTGAGGTTGCATTAATCGAGGATACACGACAGAAGGAATTGTTCTATTTCCAAACTTCACCTTCAACAAGCGTAGATTTTTTTCAAAAATTTTCCCGAATCACGTGTCTTTCTCGTAAGACCGAGAGAAATAAAAAAACTGAAAAAAAAAAAAGAATCAAATCACACCATCTCTGTAATAGGTAAATGCCTCCTTTTCTCCTGAAGTTGTCGGAATTATTTGCAATAAGATATTGGCTACAATTGAAAAGGTCTTATCAATAAAATTTCCATTTATCCGCGATCTAGGCATAGCTAGCAATCCATCCTATAATTCTTCTCATTCCCTCTCGTGGGAAAATGATCCCACAAAGAAAATAATTGTACAGTACGAAATAACATAAAAACAGATTGATTTGAAAAAAAAAGATTATGGGCCTTCTATTCCAATTGTTCCTTTTTGCCAGGAATCGATAAGAAATATTTGAACCCGATTCGATTTCATCCTAATGTAGTAGTATACGAACGAAGGGAACTATTCCGATTTCATTGAAGTTACAGACTCGAGTAACTCGAGAAATTTTGATTGAATTATGATACAAAGAAGAAAAAGATCGAATAATCATTCTATGATGAAAATAGAATAACCACCCCTTTTTTATGTTGTGTACATAGGAGGTATACAATCCACTATACAAAATGTTTTATGAATTTAGAATAGAGGGGTAAGGGAAGGGGTTTGTTGTTGAGAACTCTAAAACCGGAAAGAAATTTGAGAATTTGTAGGGTATGGAATCGTAGTCTATATAGAATTATGCTAGAAAGGTATTCATTAACCCTAGTCTAAAAAATCTAGACCTATCAATCAGTTGATTCGTTCTAATTCATTGATTTAATCGATTCGAAATAGTAGAAATAGAAGGGAGTCATTTTTGCAAACATGAATCCCCCTTTTTAATATTAAAAAAATTCAAAAAAAAAATTTCCTAAGAAAAGAATTTTCTCGTTATCTTGGAGCCTCGAAAGAAAGATCTTTCTTTACTTTGATGAAAAATTTTCTATTTTGATTTGTAATATATAGTTAAAATAGTTAAAATGGATTGGTCGTACCTATCCAATAATCTAGAATCGAATATGAAGAACTCGCTATTCACTCGGTTTTTGGTTCATAATCATTATGTAGGAGAGATGGCCGAGTGGTTCAAGGCGTAGCATTGGAACTGCTATGTAGGCTTTTGTTTACCGAGGGTTCGAATCCCTCTCTTTCCGTACCTTCACTTAATAGACCCATTTTATTAACAACACCGGATCAAATAGCAATGGAGACCTTTATTCCACCAGTTAGACCTTTCATTGATATAGATTCTCTATTCCGAATTGCCGTGACCCATATTCTAGGAAGAATACTGGAAAGAATATGAAAATAGCCCCTCGGGCTATGATACATAAATGGTATAAAATCGGAATTAAACCCGTATTTTTCTTACTTAACCTTAGGTTAATTTAATTTGATGAAAGGGAAGAAAATTGCCCGAACCCTTGCTATTTTATTTGAGTTTAGGGTTTAGTCTGACGAGAATAATATTCTATGACTATGGTTTCATCTATTTCCAAACCGACCCATTTTTTATCTATTATTTGATTGACTAATCCTTTATATTGGAATGGTTGAAGGGTCAAATGCTTTGGCACTTCCTCATGAGGGGAAGAGTTGAGAGAATTTTGAATCAGAGTTCTGGATTTTTGTTCATCCTTCGGCGTAATAATATCTCGGGGTTTGCAGCGATAACTTGGTATATCTACTATACGCCCATTCACTAAAATATGTCTATGGTTAACTAATTGGCGGGCTGCGGGAATAGTCGAAGCCATACCCAATCGAAAAAGGATGTTATCCAAACGCATTTCAAGTAATTGAAGTAAAACTGGACCTGTTGGCCCCTTGACTTTTCTGGCGATACGAACGTATTTAAGTAATTGTCGTTCTGTAAGACCATAATGAAACCGCAATTTTTGTTTTTCTTCTAGGCGAATACTATATCCAGATTTTTTCCCGGAGCGCGGTTGGTTTCTAAGATCACTTCCGGCTTTAGGACTTTTATTAGTTAGTCCTGGTAAAGCCCCCAGGCGGCGTATTTTTTTGAAACGAGGTCCTCGGTAACGCGACATAAAGACTCCTTATTCTTATTTAGAATTCATCTCATTCTTTTTTTTTTGAAAATTGGATTTTACAGAATAAACCTAAACTAAAACTGAACTAAATGAAGCGAAGTTTGCTGAAGTAGTGTACTTGTACTATTACTATAAAGAAGAATAAAGAAGAATGACATAAATATTCAAACTTTCTATTTCTATTATTAGAATAATATATATAAAAGATCCTCTTCCTGACATAGTTGGGAGTTCCTATTAAGAAATTCATGGATTTTGAAAAAGGGGTAAAACACTTTTTGACTATTCTTGGATTTCAAAGGGAGATTATCAATTTTTCAAAAATGGAATAAAAAAATGAAAAATAGGAAAGGCCGGCTATCGGAATCGAACCGATGACCATCGCATTACAAATGCGATGCTCTAACCTCTGAGCTAAGCGGGCCCACATAATAATAATAGAAATTTTCTATGCATAGGAATTCAATACACTATAGTATCTCTAGAAATATAGAAAAGAATAGAATCTATAATTTCTCTATAATTTCCAATAAATATTGAATATTATAGAACAGAACGATTTATGTAGCGATATAGAATTTCGATTTCTTTATCACACTTCTAAATTCGAATATTATTCTATTCGATAGTCAATCTTAAATATTTTTCGATAGTCAAATTTTCTTTTTGATTTTGGATTCACACGACATTTGAAATTCTTTTTGTTACACTTCTATATTTTATATCCTATATATATATATTTCGAATTCTATATTTCTTTCGAATTCGAATTAGTTAATTAGTTATAACTAATCAGGCATTCCTCGGCTTTCATTCGTAAAAGGGGAAGTTAAGAAAAAAAAAGAAGAATCGTCCGTTGAAGTATCCCAAATTGCATGGGAGAAATGGCAGGAAGAGGAGGATATATGGGGTATATATCAATCTATATTGAATTGCCGATACAGAAATGATAAAATCCAATTTGATTGGATCAAATAAGGGTTTCCTATAAGTAACAAAGAAAATACTTTTTTCGAGATAGTAATCGCTATCTAATAAATTCAAGGATTCCAGTATAAATGAAAGAAAAAAGGAATGATATCATAATAAGATCCTAATCTCAAAACAAAAGGTAAGGGGGGATATGGCGAAATCGGTAGACGCTACGGACTTAATTGGATTGAGCCTTGGTATGGAAACCTACTAAGTGATAACTTTCAAATTCAGAGAAACCCCGGAATTAATAAAAATGGGCAATCCTGAGCCAAATCCTTTTTTCTCAAAACAAAGGTTCAGAAAAGGAAAAAAAGGATAGGTGCAGAGACTCAATGGAAGCT